TATTTATTGGCCAAAAGACGAAGAAATAGATTTCTTATTCCATTCCAATCGATTCAAGAACGAAAGAACGAACTAATGCGCCCTTCTGGTGTTTCCATTGAAATACCTATCAATGGTATTTTTCATAGAAATAGTATTTTTGCTTATTTCGATGATCCTCAATACAGAAGACAGAATTCAGGAATTACTAAATATAGAACTATAGGAATTCATTCCGTTTTTCAAAAAGAAGATTTCATTGAGTATCGAGGAATCAAAGAATTAAAGCCAAAATACCAAATCAAAGTAGATCGATTTTTTTTTATTCCCGAAGAAGTGCATATTTTACCCGAATCTTCTTCCATAATGGTACGGAATAATAGTCTCGTTGGAATAGGAACACCAATCACTTTCAATATAAGAAGTCGAGTAGGCGGATTGGTCCGATTAGAAAAGAAAAAAAAAAAAATCGAATTAAAAATATTTTCTGGAAATATCCATTTTCCCGGAGAGAGGGATAAGATATCCCGACACAGTTCTATCTTGATACCACCCGGAACGGTAAAAAAAAAATGGAAGGAATCAAAAAAAATTAATAATTGGATCGATGTCCAATGGATCGCAACTAGCAAGAAAAATTATTTTGTTTTGGTTCGACCTGTAATTTTATATGAAATACCGGACAGTATCGATTTTGTAAAACTTTTTCCCCAAGATCTATTCCAGGAAAGGGATAATCTGGAACTGAAAGTTGTCAATTATATTCTTTATGGAAATGGCAAATCCATTCGGGGAATTTCCGACACAAGGATTCAATTAGTTCGGACTTGTTTAGTCTTGAATTGGGATCAAGGCAAAAAAAGTCCTTCTATTGAGGAGGCCCCCTCTTCCTTTGTTGAAGTAAGTACAAACGGTTTGATTGAGTATTTTCTAAGAATTGACTTAGTAAAATCGAATACTTCATATATCAGAAAAAGAAATGACTCATCTGGTTTAGGATTGATCGCGGATAATGAATCGGATCGGATCAATATCAATCCATTTTTTTCTATGCATTCCAAGGCAAAAATTAAAAAATCACTTAGCCAAAATCACGGAACTATTCGTATGTTGTTGAATAGAAATAAGGAATGCCGATCTTGGATAATTTTGTCATCATCTAATTGTTTTCAAATAAGACCATTCAACAATGTTAAATATCACAATGGGATAAAAAAAAATCCTAAAATTCCAATTAATAATAATAATAATTCATTAGGCCCTTTAGGAATAGCCCGTCAAGTTGGAAATTTTTATTCACTTTACCGTTTAATAACTCATAATCAAATATCAATAATGAAAAATTTCCAACTTGACAAAATAACGGAAATTTTTCAAGTAATTAAATATTATTTAATGGACGAAAATGATAAAATTTTTAAACCTGATCTAGACAGTAATATCGTTTTGAATCCATTCCATTTGAATTGGTATTTTCTCCATCATTATTATTGTGAAAAAACGTTTACAATAATTAGTCTTGGACAATTTATTTGTGAAAATATATGTATAGCTAAAATGAAAAATGGACCACATCTAAAACTAAAATCGGGTCAAGTTATAACTGTTCAAATGGATTCTGTAATAATAAGATCGGCTAACCCATATTTGGCGACTCCAGGAGCAACCATTCATGGCCATTATGGAGAAATCCTTTATCAAGGAGATATTTTAGTTACATTCATATATGAAAAATCGAGATCCGGTGATATAACACAAGGTCTTCCAAAAGTGGAACAGATATTAGAAATACGTTCGATTGATTCAATATCGATGAATCTCGAAAAAAGAATTGATGCTTGGAATGAGTGTATAACAAGAATTCTCGGCATTCCTTGGGGATTCTTGATTGGTGCTGAGCTAACTATAGCGCAAAGTCGTATTTCTTTGGTTAATAAAATCCAAAAGGTTTATCGATCCCAGGGAGTACACATCCATAATAGACATATCGAAATTATTGTGCGTCAAATAACATCCAAAGTCTTGGTTTCAGAAGATGGAATGTCTAATGTATTTTTACCTGGTGAATTAATTGGATTATTGCGAGCAGAACGAACTGGGCGTGCCTTGGAAGAAGCAATTTGTTACCGAGCTTTATTATTGGGAATAACAAAAACATCTCTGAATACTCAAAGTTTCATATCCGAAGCGAGTTTTCAAGAAACTGCTAGAGTTTTAGCAAAAGCCGCTCTTCGGGGTCGTATTGATTGGTTGAAAGGTCTTAAAGAGAATGTTGTTTTAGGGGGAATGATACCCGTTGGTACCGGATTCAAAAGAATAATGCACCGTTCACGGTCAAGGCAATATAATAAAATTACCTTGAAAAAAAAAAAATTATTCGAAGTAGAAATTCAAAATCTTTTGTTCCATCACAGAAAATTATTTGATTCTTTTCATTTCAAATAATTTTCTGTGATACATTAGAAATATAGGATTGAATGCGCTTTTAGTAAGCATTCAATTCATCCCTTTAAATGCAGTCATTTGATTTGGTAATAAAGTATAATAAAAAAAATGAATGACCTGATTATATATTAACGGCCAATCGTCTATAAAAGAGAAGGTTCCATCGGAACAATGATTTATTGCTATTTCAGGATACCAGGTCTCGTTTTTTTTTTTTTTCACTAAAAAAAAAACGTGTGGGGATAAATGACAAAAAGATATTGGAACATAACTTTTGAAGAGATGATGGAAGCTGGAGTTCATTTTGGCCATGATACTCGGAAATGGAATCCTCGAATGGCACCTTTTATATCGGCAAAGCGTAAAGGTATTCATATTACAAATCTTACTCGAACTGCTCGTTTTTTATCAGAAACTTGTGATTTGGTTTTTGATGCAGCAAGCATAGGAAAACAATTCTTAATTGTTGGTACAAAAAAAAAAGCAGCCGATTCAGTAACACGGGCTGCAATAAGAGCTCGATGTCATTATGTTAATAAAAAATGGCTCGGAGGTATGTTAACGAATTGGTATACTACAGAAACGAGACTTCGTAAGTTCAGGGACTTGAGAACGGAGCAAAAGACAGGGAAACTTAACTCTCTTCCAAAAAGAGATGCCGCTATGTTCAAGAGACAATTATCTCATTTGGAAAGATATCTGGGTGGCATAAAATATATGACGGGGTTACCCGATATTGTAATAATCGTTGATCAGCAAGAAGAATATACGGCTCTTCAAGAATGTATCACTTTGGGAATTCCAACGATTTGTTTAATCGATACAAATTGTGACCCAGATCTAGCAGATATTTCGATTCCAGCTAATGATGATGCTATAGCTTCAATCCGATTAATTCTTAACAAATTAGTTTTTGCAATTTGTGAGGGTCGTTCTAGCTATATACGAAATTTTTGATTAATAATAAGATAAATAAATTTTTAGATTTGGTTGGGCGGTCATAGATTTATGGAATCGGTTATTATAGCATTACAAAATTGTGCAAAAATAAATATAATAAATATTTTGTGATTAGTAGGTATTCAAAATAGAAAAGAAAATGAAAGTCAAATAAGGAAATGGTTGAATCAAAATAATTCCCTTTCAAGTTATATATATATATTTTTTAGAGGGCAGGGCAATATGAATGTTCTATTATGTTACATCAACACATTAAACAGATTCTATGATATATCTGCTGTCGAAGTAGGTCAACATTTCTATTGGCAAATAGGAGATTTTCAAGTGCATGCTCAAGTACTTATTACCTCTTGGGTTGTAATTGCTATCTTATTAATTTCAACCATTCTAGTTGTTAGAAATCCGCAAACTATTCCAACGTCCGGTCAGAATTTCTTTGAATATGTCCTTGAATTCATCCGAGACGTGAGCAAAACTCAGATTGGAGAAGAATATGGTCCGTGGGTTCCGTTTATTGGAACTTTGTTTCTATTTATTTTTGTTTCGAATTGGTCAGGGGCTCTTTTGCCTTGGAAAATTATAAAGTTACCTCATGGAGAATTAGCTGCACCCACAAATGATATAAATACTACTGTTGCATTAGCTTTACTTACGTCAGTAGCCTATTTCTATGCGGGTATTTCAAAAAAAGGATTGGCTTATTTTGGTAAATACATCCAACCAACTCCAATCCTTTTACCGATTAACATCTTAGAAGATTTCACAAAACCCTTATCACTTAGTTTTCGACTTTTCGGAAATATATTAGCTGATGAATTAGTAGTTGTTGTTCTTGTTTCGTTAGTACCTTTAGTAGTTCCTATACCTGTTATGTTTCTGGGATTATTTACAAGCGGTATTCAAGCTCTTATTTTTGCTACCTTAGCTGCGGCTTATATAGGTGAATCCATGGAAGGCCATCATTGATTAGTTATCAAAATAGTCTTTTTTTTTACCAATTTTTATTTTACTCCAATGAATATTATTTTTTTTTTATTATTTTGTTCATTCAATTAGAACTATAAACATATTCAACCTTTGTTATTAGTATATTAATTAATTAAAATTCTTATATTATTAGATGTCAAAATTAATTAGTATATTTAATATATTTAATTAATATTAGAAATATTAGATTGGGAACTATAATTTCGGATGATATCTACGTTGTTTACGACATGTGATTCAAAAAAAAAGATGTTATATCGAACTACAAAATATTTCCGTTTCATTCATTCACATTTAATCACATTTAATAATTGACCAAAGTTTATTTGATTTTCCTAAATAAAATTCGAATATTTCCATAGTAATAATTTGGTCTTTCGAATTGATTTAGATTAATTCGATCCATATGGGATAATAATGAATAAAAGAAAGGACAAAAAATAGGGTGAGGGGGTCGAACTAAGTGTATATATAATCTAATCGTTATAAGACAACTCTTAGTTTTTTAGGGGTTTCCAAGAATGATTCTCGAATCCTATTGAATCTAAGGTATAACTAATTGGTTTACGGTATCGAACAAACACATGTATATGTCATAGTAGATATTCATTAGTTATATATGACTATCTAAATTTGTCCTGCTACTACTCTAAATTTAGGTAAAGAATGGTTCAAAATTTAAGATAAGAACAAAAATTGTATGTATTCACAAAAAACTACATGGATAGAAACGAAAAAAATGAATATCGAAGTTATTTGGATAATTCAATAAAAATTATTAATGAATTAAACTTCGACTAGATAAACGAAGAGTGAAATAATTAAGTCATAATTTCTTGGTTGATTATATTATTAACTATTTATTTTCTTTATTTTATTTGGAATAGGAGAAACTTATCATGGATCCACTGATTTCTGCTGCTTCTGTTATCGCTGCTGGGTTGGCCGTCGGGCTTGCTTCTATTGGACCTGGAGTTGGTCAAGGTACAGCTGCAGGGCAAGCTGTAGAAGGGATTGCGCGACAACCGGAAGCAGAGGACAAAATAAGGGGTACTTTATTACTTAGTCTGGCTTTTATGGAAGCTTTAACTATTTATGGGCTGGTTGTAGCATTAGCACTTTTATTTGCCAATCCTTTTGTTTAATCTTTAAAAAAAAATAGAAAAAGAAAAATACATATTGTTTTTTCCGTGGACTTTCATTGCTGCTATTGCTTTTTTATAGATATATATATTCTTTCTATATATATATTCCGATTTAACTCCTACAATTTATTCTTCATTCGGATTAACATACTGATTCGCCTTCTTCCGTCCCTTTATTTAGTCCAATGAGCGCCCCCTTTTTAATTTAGAATTGAAAACAACTAGATATTTTGCAATTGACATAAGAACTAGTATCTACTTCTAAGAGGTATCATTCTTATGGGGAATCTTTCAATTGACTAACCAATTCAAAATATAGAATATATTTATTAATAAATATATTCTATATTCTCTAATAGATAGAATAAAATTATTATTATATTCATATTCTTACTAGTAATTCATATTAATTATTAGTAAGAAATGAAACTATTATACAATAAACTTTAATTTAATATAAAAAAACGAATAAAAAAATAAAAAAACTGGGAATCGTAGAAACAAAATTAGTCTATCCATAAGAGGAGATGCGATCATATGAAAAATATAACCGATTCTTTTCTTTGCTTCATTTACTGGCCATCCGCCGGAAGTTTCGGGTTTGATACCGATATTTTAGCAACAAATCTAATAAATCTAAGTGTAGTGCTAGGTGTATTAATTTTTTTTGGAAAGGGAGTGTGTGCGAGTTGTTTATTTCAAAGAATAGATTGGATCCAACCAACTGCACTTTTTTCGTTATAACTAGAAAAACGTGCATGATCCGGCGAATGACTTCTTACTAAATAAATTACTAAATAAACAAAAAAATAGTTAAGAACCATAGCATTTCGCGATTCATTGGTAAATATACTTTGATTCTCTATCAACCAATAATTTTGGAGCATTACCATGGTTAAAGCTAACCAGTTTGAAGTTTAGACGCAATGTAGTATTCTTTCTACCACTATGTTAATACGGAAATTGTAATTTTTTCGATATAGAACACTCATGTCGATAAAATGACTTGAATTCTCTTTACGATGAAAAATCGGAAAAACTGGTGTTTTGTTTAACGCCTCCTTTTATACAATGCGGAATTGATGACCTACGTATAAATTAATCAGAATTCTTTGGATTTGAATAAAAAAAAACAACTTTGCTGACAATTATTTGTTTGGTCAGAAGAGTCCTCCAAATATTTTAATCTTCTATTGGTAATCATTTTCAAGATTTTTAGAAATAGAGATAAAGAGGATAGGCTCATTCGATAATAAAGATAGGGAAATTTCCTATTAAGGAATTGAGTGTGAGAGCCAAATGAATTGAAAGATTCATGTTTGGTTCGGGAAGAGATCATAGACATTTTTAAATAAATGCAAAGAGAATCTACTTTCATTAAGTGATTTATTAGATAATCGAAAACAGAGAATCTTGAGAACTATTCAAAATTCAGAAGAACTACGGGAAGCAGCCGTTGAACAGCTGGACAAAGCCCGGGCCCGCTTAAGGAAAGTAGAAACGGAAGCGGAGCGGTTTCGAGTGAATGGTTATTCCGAGATAGAACGAGAAAAATTGAATTTAATTAATTCAATTTATACAACTTTGGAACAATTCGAAAATTACAAAAATGAAATGATTCATTTTGAACAACAAAGGGCGATTAATCAAGTGCAACAGAGGGTTTTACAACAAGCATTACAAGGAGCTCTGGGAACTCTGAATAGTTGCTTAAACAACGAGTTACATTTACGTACGATCGGTGCTAATATTGATATGTTTGGGGCGATGAAAGAAAAAAATAACTAATTAGTCGTTATACTAGAATATAGAGTATAGGCATTATTTTTTTTTTTTCCTTCGAAAAAGAATCAAATTCAAATTAAGAAATATTCATGGTAACCATTCGTGCAGATGAAATTAGTAAAATTATCCGTGAACGTATTGAGCAATATAATACCGAAGTAAAAATTGTAAATACAGGTACTGTACTTCAAGTAGGTGA